CAAACTCCGATTCGTATTTTTCATATAGAAATCTCTGATCAACGATAGAACAAGATCCATTTTGCATCATATCTAACTGATTCCTTGGTTCGGACCGAAGAAGTAATGTCACTCGATTATTATCAAACTGACTGCAATATTTTTCTGTCCGTGAGGATCCCGCCAGAGCCAGAGTGCCTTCTACTTCTAATAGTAATAATAGTAATAGGACATGAACTAGATCAGAATCATTCTCAACGAATCCATAAGAAGTGATCCAATTTTTTTCATCGTGTCTGGATGAAGACCAAAGATCTTGAGCGACCGATCCGGCAGAACAACTCAAAAGATAAAGAAGTATCGTTAATTTCTTCATGCTCGTTCCAAGTTCGAAGTACCATTTGTACAAATAAGAATCCCCTCCCTTACATGATTTCTTCTTCATATAGATAGATATAGGATCTATGGGGCAATTACTTAGAAGTACATTTTGTGTAACAGCCCTTCCTATCTGATAGAAAAGGATCCCATGATCCTGAACCGATCTTATCTGGGATCGAAAATCCCAAGTTTTTCTATGAAGAGCTGATCTAATTGTATTAGTTTCTATAATGGATTTCTTCTGTGTAATACTAATTGATAGGGCCTCATTGATAAGTGCTACAAGATCTCGCGCATTGGAACCCATGGTTATGGACCCGAATCCGTTAGTATGGAACATCTTCTTTTCCAAGTGAAATCCCCTAGTATATGAAAGAATGAAAAAGTGCTTTCGTTGTTGTGGAAGAAGAAGCCTTCGTATCTTAATGCATGTATTTAATTTATTCGGAGCTATTAGAGCGGGATCCACTTTTTGGGGAATATGAGTCGAAGCAATAACAAGAATCTTTCCAGTGTAACATCTTTCACAATCCCTGGAGAGATAGTTCTCTAATAGACCGAGGGATAAGTAATTCGACTCATTCACATGCAGATCATGAATGTTTGGAATCCATATTATGCAAGGAGACATTGCTTTTGCTAATTCGAATTGAAGGGTGATATCAAATAGGTCTATTTTCGGCGTCATATACATAGTTAGCACATTCGTCATAGTTAGCAGCTCCGTATCAATATCAAGGTCATCATCAATATCGTCACTATCATCAATATCGTCACTATCATCAATATCGATATCATCAATAAGATAACCTTTAGGCTTGTCATCCAGGAACTTGTTCGGAAATACCGTAATGAAAGGAACATAGGAGTTTGTCGCTAGGTATTTGACCAAACAGGATCGTCCAGTTCCTATAGAACCTATCACTAAAATACCTCTAGAAGGGGATAGGGCTAAGCGGAGCGAAAAGGGTTTTCCATGAGGAGATGGGGAATGAAAACTATTAGCCCCACACGAGGCTTGTGAATAAGTGATTGTCTGATAATGAGCAAGGAATATCCGTCTTTCTGCTAAACAGGATCTATTGAACTCATAATTCATTAGATCCTTTTGATGAATGTCAACTAAGTATCGTAAGGAAATTGATCCCGGTTGTTCAATCATTTGATAACCAGAGTCATTCTTTGATAAATGATCACTATGAGTCAGACTCAATAGAATTTGATCAATCCTTTTTTCTGTCGTTAAGGTGGAGAACTGAACCAAGAATTCTCTTTCTTCATCATCAATCGAATCACTGTTCGCGACCCAGAATTCTATTTTCTCATCAATCCAATCACCGTTCACGTTTTTTCTTTTTCTTATCAATGAATAGATCTCTTTACTTGTACGACTTAGATGTCTCGTATTTCTCGAAAAAATGATTCGATTGATGGGATTTGGTATGATACTTACAAGATCGATGAGATTGATCTTCCAATATTTCCTCTTAGAACGTATTGATTTGACCCCATAAGCGGGACCACCACCCAATAGCATGTTGCCACCAGAAGCAGAACCCCGTATTTCTTCCAGAGAATCTCCTAATTGTTCCAGAACAACTAGAAAGAGATTCTTTAACCAGAAAGGATTCAGTTCAGATGTAGGATACCTATCCAGAAGTTTTCGAAATTCCATCATGTATGATGGAATCATCAAAGATTTGATCTTTTCTAACTCTGTCTGTAACTCACTAGAGGCTCGGGAAACAAAGAGAAGATGTATACGAACGAGATATCCAGCAACAAGAAGAAGGAAAAAGATGGAATAGAGGAACTCCCGAGCATTTGTTGATCTCAGATGTGCCCATATCAATGGAACGGGTGACTCATTATTTCGATGAATCATTTCTTCGGACAGAAGAAGATTCTGTAAACATTGACTCGAAATCTCACTTATCAGAGTCCATTGTGGAAGAATCTTATGAGGAATTGGCCGTGATATATCTGATCCATGCATCATATCATGAAAAATGGATACAAATTTTTGACTACTACTCAGTATCGGCAATGGGTCTGAAAGAGTATCTAAAAGGGTGAAATTGAGATATTTGCACCCTGTCGCAGTAAGGAACCATGGCATATATGTTTGGAACAGATTCCA